CAGCGAAAAATGCCATTGCCAAAAAGTGACAAGATAGCATTTCCATTTATTCATGAAAAGAGACGTCCCTTTTGAAGCCAGACTGGATTTTCTTTGATACCTAATAGAATGCATGCAAGGTTCGTTGCCCAAGCACAGGTTTGCCTGAAAATCCTTAACCTTAAGAAAGACGTTCACAAGACGTTTTATTTTTCGATAGAAATAGATTCGTTCAAGAAGAACTCCAGAAGATGTTGATCGTAAATGAGAAGATTGGTTCCGTAGAAAGACGAAAATGGATTCATATTCAGATACATGAGAATTATATAAGAATAAGAATAATCTTTGATTTCTTTTTAAAAAAGAGGAACTCGCTTTCGTTGGAGTAATAAGACTATTGCAATTACAATACTCATTGAGAAAGAATCGTAATAAATGCAAAGAAGAGGCATCTTTGACCCAGTAGCGAAGAGTTTGAACCAAGATTTCCCCATGGACAAGGTGGGGTATTAGTATATCTAATACTAAATTTAGATGTGAAAAATTGTCCTCTAAAAAGGGAAATATTGAATGAATTGATCGTAAATTCTGAGATTTGACTATCTTTTTCTCTAGACAAGATATTAATCGTCGAGAAAATGGAATTTCCACAATAAAAGCAAACCCCTTTGATATAATTTGAGAATAGAAATTCCTGTTGCGCACCCAAAATGGATTTTGGTTCCAATCATTAGGAGAAATAAGAAAATGGTTCTGTTGATACATTCGAGAAATTAATCGTTTCACAATCAGTAAACTGGATTTATTGTCATAACCCGGATTTTCCGACAAAATAGATCTATTGAAACCACGATCATGAGCAAATGCATAAATATACTCTTGAAAGATAAGTGGATATAGGAAGTCGTGCTGTTCAGATCTCTCTAGTTGTAAATATCTTTGGATTTCCTCCATTTGAAATTCGATTTGAATCAAAGGTAGAAGATTGGGGGGGTTATCAAATGATACATAGTGCGATACAGTCAAAACAAGGTATTGTAGTAAGAATATATACCTCGGAGACAGGTAACCTTATCAACAGATTCTCTACCCTCTCCTTTTCCACTCATTTAATTCATCTATCTTATAGGATAACAAGATGGTTAGAAATCTTTTATTTTTTAAACCTAATCGCTCTTTTGATTTCGGAAAAAACTTTCTTTATCAATATACTGCTTCTTTTACACACCCATCTCCATTCCATAATAGAGATGCCAATAGTTAGGATTCATTAAAAAAAGATCGAACCCACTCGTGGGGAAAAGCCCTTCCCGTATTGGGCACTAATCTATTTTTAACGTCTAATTAGATCGGGAAATTATTCAAATTAAGAACAGAAGCTGGTTGCTTTTTCTTTCTGATAATTAATTGAAGCCGTAGGGCCTCTATCCATTTATTCATTCGACCAAACTTTATTTGGTTCCGTTCCAAGAATTCGTCGAACAAGGGTTTGTACCGATCCGATAAGAATGAAATATCCTCAGAACTCTCCATTGATACGACATGCTATTTTTTCCATTTAGTCCCTTTCAGGATCAGTCGCGGTCTTCCAAACTTTACCAATGGTATGGACGAATTCCTCACTTCATCCGAATGTGTAAAAGATTCTAGCCGCACTTAAAAGCCGAGTACTCTACCGTTGAGTTAGCAACCCGAAGAAAAGATATATAGATTAAACAAAATTTCAACAAACAAGGGGTGTGGTGTATAGATAGAATCTAAATCAATTAAATTCAATTTAAACAAAGAGCAAGGGATTATACGAACTAATCAAACCTTTGAGCTAAAAAATCTAAAAAAACGGATTTTCTGATGGATTCGAAAGATAAAAATGAATCGATTCGATGAAAATACAAAAAATTATCAGATAAAAGAAATATACATAATTGTAAAACTATGTTATCTATCCCCTTTCAATCAAAAAAACCTCTTGGATCAAAGAAAGCATCGTTTATGAATAAGGTAAAGTAAAAAACCTGTGGGACGGAAATAAATAGACCCCAGTTCACTTATCACGATGAATTATATTTGTTCAATATACTCTTGTCAATATAAATGTTGCGAAAAAAATACAGTGGAAAAAACAAAAGAAATTGCACTGTTAAATTGAAATTCAATGAATTTCAATTTAACAGTGCAATAATATTTAAAATTGTCTTGGATTGACACTACATATTTAATTTACATAGATCGAAAAAGTATAAATGGAAGAATTAAAAAAAATATCGGATTTTTTAGTCCCTAATGTATTTTGTATTTCATCAATCTAAGTGGAATAAGCTAAAGTAAATCCCTTGTTGGCTAGTCGAAAACCACACAATTGAAGTAAATGTCCGAATTGGATATTGATAAGATCAATAAACTAAGATTTTGTCCATCGGATCGACGGAAACCAATGATAAATAGATACGAATACAGCAGAAAGGGGGAAATCAAAAAAAAGTATAGAAAAATTCTAAAAAGTTATAGACAAGTCGCCACCCCCTCGGGATTTCTTTAATTGAATTTCATTTGATTAGAGGGAAGTTCCTTAAAAACTTCCGCTTTCTTTAAAAGATTCTGAACAGTTCCTGTGGGCTGAGCACCCCTTTCAAGGAAATATAGAATAAGAGGAACATTTAAATAAGTTTGATTCTTCATTGGATCATAAAAGCCCACCTTTCTAAGCTCTTTTCCTTCTCTTCGGGATCGAACATCAATTGCAACGATTCGATAGACGGCTCATTGGGGTAGATGTAGATGAACAATACCCCCCCCTAGAACCGTATAGGAAGTTTTCTCCTCGTACGGCTCGAGAAAAATGATTTGATTCGAAGTTTTTTTTGTCTATGTATGCAATTTTACTAAATTAAATGACAAATGGACCTATAAAATCAATTAGACTACGATTTCAGTCTTTTTTTTCTTGAAAAATAAACCATTTGTACTCATAACTCAAGTTGGATAACTCTCAAAATAGCTCAAAGGAAAAATCTTTAGTCAATTTCATTTATTGAGTGGTCTTTACTCCCATTTGTTTGTCTCGTTTCAAATTTGATTTGGCTTCTTTAGTCTGATCCTGTTATTGAGACTGCCGAGACCATTAAACGGTGTTTCCTTGTTCTTAGATCCCCTATCCTTATTTTATTTTAAATCATTGGGTTTAGACATTCCTTCGGTGCTTTTTAATCCTTTCAAAATGGTAGCAACATACCCTTTTTGGATTTCTTTCTATCAAAGAATCCTATGGACGATTGATTCCCGTGTGATACACTTTGAATCGAAAAAGTTTGATCAATTTCAACAAGTTTTGCTTTTGAATTGGAAACTTGCTCGAATTCGATCCTTTTAATTTCTAGATATGGAAGATACATTTACGAAGTTGTTCCAATTGATTGATTGGCATTAACCCTAGATCCTTGCCCCCAAGAAATGAACTAATCCTTTCGACTCGAGCTCCATCGTGCACTATTTACAACCCAACAACAAACGAAGGGTTCCAGTGTAACAGAACAAACAATGTCGAGCCAAGAGCACCCTCATTCCTAAATAAATCGAGAGTGGTGGATGTAAAAATCCACAAGGGATCGTGTCCTTCAAGTCGCACGTTGCTTTCTACCACATCGTTTCAAACGAAGTTTTACCATAACATTTCCTCTAATTTGGAACCGGTATGGAATTGATTCCATTATGGAATCATGAATAGTCATTGGTTCAGCTGTCCATAGACATCGTAATCTAGACTTTTCTTTTATATATGATATGGGATTTTTCTGAAAAAGTCTTAGCAAGACAGCATCTTTAACATACATATATAATAGAAATCAAAATATATAGATAAGAACCCCAATTAGGAAATTTGCCAAATAAATGGTTGACAAAATATTTTAAGTAGGAGATAAAAACTCGGGGTAGCGTTAGAGAAATTAAGCCAGACGGATTAGACAAGACGAATTAGACAAGACGAATTAGATCAGACAAATTAGATTCGAGAAATGAGAATTCGATAGTAGGTACAACTCCATTAATAGGTCTAGGTCTCGGCTTCCAAATAGAATCTTCCCAATTCGAATTTTCCCAATTCGATTTGAATTGGGTGGTTCCTGTTTGGATAGAATTCGAATTGGTAGATTTTTCAGTTTAGAAAAATGAGTAATTCGAAGAAATAGAAATCTATAAACGAATCACTTTTGGAATCGGCATCTTCAAGTGACTCAATAGGATTAATTAAATAATTTCCTTCTTTTTGAGTCCATTCCACTTACAAGGAATTATTCAAAATATTTATTAAAAGCCTTTCTAATTGAAAAAGTTTCCTATTTAGACATCATTATTTCCATTTAATTTGTTTGATTTAATTGGACACTAAGTATTGCGTTTGATCTTCCTATGAGGATCAGTGATTCTTTTTTAATCAGAACCGATTTAATTTAAAATCGATAAATAGAGCAAAGAAAAAAAGAAGACAGAAATGCAATTTTTTTTCATGAGATGTATAAAAAAATGCTGGAAGTTAAGATTTGAATCTTTATTCTTTTCTTCTGATTACGAAAATAAAAAAAAATAGGAAGAGGTTTTCGTATCTATCAGATAGACTGAACAGTTGTCACTATTATAGATATTCTATAATAGTGAATTGAAATCATTTCAGAATTGAAGGGATCATAAATATTTTTCACAAAACCCCCAAAAGATTGTCATTGAAATAGAACGCTACATATCATCTAAGCTAAACATGTCCTCATTTTCTATGATATGTATTTTCTTTAAAATAGGTTTGAGTAATAGTTCAATATTCGACTCTTGTTATAAAGTGAGTAAAAGGGATAGGATAAATCCCCCTGCCCCGATCGTTCCGTAGATTTCCAATTTTTCATTCGAGCCAAACACGAAATACCTAACTAAACTGAGATTCCAAGAAAAACGTTGACTCAATATCATATAGAAGTAGGATATGGAACTTGATCATTTGTTAATGGGATTCGAACAGACACAGATATTTA